AATAAAGTGCCTGATAAAAGGATTATCTTGATAGGATAAATTATATGCATAATTGCATCTTTATTAGCCCCCAGCCGCTCCATTGTTTAATTTAACCAAATTAAACAAATATACGCATATATTTAATAGATTCAAACTATCTCCTTAGGCATCAAAAGCCCATATACCTCATATACTAAAATATAAAAAAAGGGTGAAAAAGGTAAGCTAAATAAGCTATTGGGTTCATACCCCGCCTATAAAGGTCCACCCCTTTTCTTTTTAATTTTTAACAATTTAACTAACTTTATATTTTTAATAATCCTAATAATAGGAAGAATCATTGCAATTTCATCAAATTCCTGATTAGGTGCTTGAATAGGATTAGAAATTAATTTATTATCTTTTATTCCTTTATTATCTAATCTTAAAAATTTAACTGCAACGGAATCATCCATAAAATATTTTATTGTACAAGCTTTAGCTTCAACAACTCTCTTATTTGTAGTCCTAATATTATGCTTCAACCCAAGCTTCTCGTATGAATATAATAATTACTTAAATATTATTCTAAATTCTGCCCTTTTAATAAAAATAGGAGCTGCTCCCTTCCACTCCTGATTCCCAGAAGTTATAGAAGGATTATCTTGAATTATAAGATTCATTTTAATAACATGACAAAAAATTGCCCCTATACTATTAATTTCGTACTGCCTATTTTATGAATTCATTTATTTTATTATCATCGCTAGAATTTTTATCGGATCAGTAGGAGGATTCAATCAAACTAACCTGCGAAGATTAATAGCATACTCATCTATTAATCACTTAGGCTGAATATTAAGAAGTTTATTAATTTCACTAACTTATTGAACAATTTATTTTATTTTCTACACTATTCTTTCACTTTCCATTATTTACATATTCTTCTATTTTAATATCTTCTATTTTAGTCAAATTTTTTCCCACCTAAATAATTTTCCAGTAATTAAATTTTCCATATTTTGTAATTTTTTATCCCTAGGTGGATTGCCACCTTTCACAGGATTTTTACCAAAATGAATTATTATTCAAAATTTAAGTATATCTTATATAAGATTGGTTTCAATTATAGTAGTATTAACCCTAATCACATTATTTTTTTATATTCGTTTAACATACTCAGCTTTTATAATATACACAACTCAACCAATTTGAAATAAATTATGATTTATTAATATACCTAAATCTATAATCTTATTAACCTTCTTTTCCACATCCGGGCTATTCACAATCAGAATAATTTACTTAATTTTCTAATATTTTAAGTTCTAGAATTGAAATATTCACCTTCAAATTTGCAATTTAAAATCATTATTGAATATAGAACCGTAAGGTTTTAAGTTAAACAAACTAACAGCCTTCAAAGCTGTAATTATAGAAAATATCTTTAAGCCTTATTGGTAAAAGAGAAATTTTATCCCATAAGTAAATTTACAATTTACCGCCTATCATCAGCCATTTTACCTTTACGCAAAAATGATTATTTTCAACTAACCACAAAGATATTGGTACTTTATACTTTCTATTTGGAATCTGAGCAGGACTTGTAGGAACAAGCCTTAGATTATTAATTCGAGCTGAATTAGGGCAACCAGGATCATTAATTGGAGATGATCAGATTTATAATGTTATTGTTACTGCACACGCATTTATCATAATTTTTTTCATAGTTATACCTATTGTAATTGGAGGATTTGGAAATTGATTAGTTCCTTTAATATTAGCCGCCCCAGACATAGCATTTCCTCGTATAAATAACATAAGATTCTGATTGTTACCCCCTTCCTTAACCCTTTTACTAGCTTCAAGCATCGTGGAAAGAGGGGCAGGGACAGGTTGAACAGTTTACCCCCCACTATCAGCAGGAATTGCTCATGCAGGAGCTTCTGTTGACTTAGCCATCTTCAGCTTACATCTTGCCGGGGTATCTTCCATTCTGGGAGCTGTAAACTTCATTACCACAGTAATTAATATACGATTATCATATATAACACTTGATCGCATACCTTTATTCGTATGATCAGTAGTTATTACAGCCATTCTTCTTCTCCTATCTTTACCTGTCTTAGCCGGGGCAATTACAATATTATTAACAGATCGTAATTTAAATACATCCTTCTTTGATCCTGCGGGAGGAGGAGACCCAATTCTATACCAACACCTATTTTGATTTTTTGGGCACCCAGAAGTTTATATTTTAATTCTACCAGGATTTGGTATAATTAGACACATTATTGCCCACGAAAGAGGTAAAAAGGAAACATTTGGAGCACTAGGAATAATCTATGCTATATTAGCTATTGGTCTTCTAGGATTTGTAGTATGAGCCCATCACATATTTACAGTAGGAATAGATGTTGATACACGAGCTTATTTTACTTCAGCTACTATAATCATCGCTGTTCCCACAGGAATTAAAGTATTTAGATGATTAGCAACTCTTCACGGGTCTCAATTTACATATTCACCTGCATTACTCTGAGCATTAGGATTTGTATTTCTATTCACAGTAGGAGGATTAACTGGAGTAATTCTAGCAAATTCTTCAATTGACATTATCCTTCATGATACATATTATGTAGTAGCACATTTTCATTATGTTCTTTCCATAGGGGCAGTATTTGCAATTATAGGTGGATTTGTACATTGATACCCACTTTTTACAGGACTAACTATAAATAATTTATGACTAAAAATTCAATTTATTGTTATATTTATTGGGGTAAATTTAACTTTCTTCCCGCAACACTTTTTAGGTTTAAGAGGTATACCTCGACGTTACTCTGATTATCCTGATGCTTACACATCTTGAAATATCATCTCATCTATTGGGTCATTAATTTCTTTTATCGCTGTATTATTTTTCTTTTTTATCCTTTGAGAAAGAATATTTTCTAAACGAATAATTTTATTTTCTGCTCAATTAACCACATCAATTGAATGATTCCAAAAATACCCACCAGCAGAACACAGTTACTCTGAACTTCCTATTTTAACTAAGTTCTAATATGGCAGAATAGTGCAATAATTTTAAGCATTATATATAAAGGATTTCCTTTTATTAGAAAAATGGCAACATGGTCAAATCTTTCCCTTCAAAATAGTGCTTCCCCTCTAATAGAACAACTAATTTTTTTTCATGATCATACTCTTCTTATTCTAACTATAATTACTATTCTAGTAAGATACTTATTAATCACTTTATTCTTTAATAAATATATTAACCGATTTCTATTAGAAGGTCAAACAATTGAAGTAATCTGAACAATCTTACCAGCTGTAACATTGATTTTTATTGCTTTGCCATCTCTACGATTATTATATTTATTAGACGAAGTTGATAATCCATCTATTACACTAAAAACAATTGGCCATCAATGATACTGAAGATATGAATATTCCGATTTTTTAATAGTAGAATTTGACTCATACATAATTCCTACAAACGAATTACCTGACAACGGATTCCGCTTACTAGATGTTGATAACCGTACCATACTACCAATAAATACTCAAATCCGAGTTTTAGTAACTGCCGCAGACGTACTCCACTCTTGAACAGTGCCTGCCCTAGGAGTAAAAATTGATGCTACTCCTGGCCGCCTTAATCAAACGAATTTCTACATTAATCGACCAGGATTATTTTTTGGACAATGTTCAGAAATTTGTGGAGCTAACCATAGATTTATACCTATTGTAATTGAAAGAATTCCTATAAAATCATTTATTAGTTGAATTAAAACAAATTCTTCATTAGATGACTGAAAGCAAGTAATGGTCTCTTAAACCACCTCATAGTAAAATAGCGGTTACTTCTAATGAAAAAGTTAGTTAAAAAATAACATTAACATGTCAAGTTAAAATTATTAATATTTATAATACTTTTTGATTCCTCAAATAAGTCCTCTAAGATGATGAGCCCTATTTATTTATTTTCTAATTCTGCTAGTAATTTTTTCAATTATAAACTATTATATTTTCTTTTATCCTCCTCAAAAAAGTTCGGAATCAAATAATATTAAAATCAAATCAATAAACTGAAAATGATAACAAACTTATTCTCAATATTCGATCCATCTACAAATATTCTAAATATATCTTTAAACTGAATAAGAACTATATTAGGCCTTTTATTAATCCCGAGAATATACTGATTAATCCCATCACGATTCAATATCCTATGATTTAATATTCTTAACACCCTGCATAAAGAGTTTAAAACACTGATCGGATCCCCGTCTTCATATGGTAGAACATTTATTTTTGTAGCCCTATTTTCATTTATTGTATTTAATAATTTCATAGGATTATTTCCCTACATTTTTACTAGAACAAGCCATTTAGTTATAACCTTAGCTCTAGCTCTACCCCTTTGACTAAGATTTATTCTTTACGGATGAATTAATCACACTACCCACATATTTGCCCATCTGGTACCTCAAGGTACCCCGCCTATTTTAATACCTTTTATAGTATGTATCGAAACAATTAGTAATATTATCCGACCAGGTACGTTAGCAGTTCGATTAGCAGCCAACATAATTGCTGGCCATCTTCTATTAACCCTCTTAGGAAGAACAGGGCCATCCATAAATATTTTAATAATCAATTTATTATTAATTACTCAATTTGCTCTATTAACTTTAGAATCAGCAGTAGCTATTATTCAATCATACGTATTCGCTGTATTAAGTACTTTATACTCTAGAGAAGTAGTTTAAATGTCAACACATAGCAACCATCCCTACCACCTTGTAGATTACAGACCCTGACCCCTAACAGGAGCATTAGCCGCTTTAGCAACAACAGCAGGGATAGTAAAATGATTCCACCAGTATGATATATCCCTACTAATATTAGGAAATATAATTATAATTTTAACAATAATCCAATGATGACGAGACGTAGTACGAGAAAGCACACTTCAAGGATTACACACCTCAAATGTAATTTCTGGTTTACGATGAGGAATAATTCTATTTATTATCTCAGAAGTATTTTTCTTTGTAAGATTTTTCTGAGCCTTTTTTCATAGAAGTCTATCACCCTCAGTAGAATTAGGAATACTTTGACCACCCGCAGGAATTATCCCCTTCAACCCTCTTGAAATTCCCCTATTAAACACCGTAATTCTTTTATCATCAGGAGTTACAATTACTTGAGCCCATCACAGACTAATAAACAATAATTATACACAAACTGCTCAAGGATTATTCTTCACTGTACTTCTAGGAATTTATTTTTCAATACTTCAAATATATGAATATATTGAAGCACCTTTCACTATTGCCGATTCAGTTTATGGCTCAACATTCTTCGTGGCAACAGGATTCCATGGACTTCATGTATTAATCGGAACAACATTTTTAATAATTTGCTTAATTCGTCATATCAACTTTCACTTCTCAGCCAACCACCACTTCGGGTTTGAAGCTGCCGCCTGATATTGACATTTTGTTGATGTAGTTTGATTATTCTTATATATCTCTATTTATTGATGAGGAGGATAAAATATTTATATAGTATATAAAGTATATTTGACTTCCAATCAAAAGGACTAAATTATTTTAGTATAAATAATATTACTATTACTCTCTATAGCAATTATTATTACTTTAATCAGAGTTATTACAATATTATTAGCTTCCATTCTTTCTAAAAAATCATTCTATGACCGAGAAAAAAATTCACCTTTCGAATGTGGATTCGATCCAAAATGTTCTGCCCGAATCCCCTTTTCATTACATTTTTTTTTAATCGCTATTATTTTTTTAATCTTTGACGTAGAAATTGCTTTGTTACTACCTATTATTGTAATCATAAAATATTCCAACATAATAGCATGATTACTAGCTTCTGTATTCTTTTTATTTATTCTACTAATCGGACTTTACCACGAATGAAATCAAGGAGCCCTAGAATGAACAAACTAATAACAGGATAATAGTTAATTATAACATTTGAATTGCACTCAAAAAGTATTGAATTTATCAATTTATCTTAAAAGTTGAAGTGAAATATTACAATTAGTTTCGACCTAATAGCTGGTACTAAAAATACCCAACTTTAAAATTAATTGAAACCAAAAAGAGGTATATCACTGTTAATGATATCATTGAACTAATGTTCCAATTAAAGAAATATGTTGATCAAGAAAAAGCTGCTAACTTTCTTCTTTAGTGGTTAAATTCCATTAATATTTCTAATTTATGTAGTTTAACAAAAACATTATATTTTCATTATAAAAATAAAAAACTTCTTTTTCATAAATAATTTATTTCAATGTTATTTGAAAGTAAATTTTACTACCTTAACATCTTCAGTGTCACGCTCTTAAATTTAAGCTATCCAAATTAAATACTAAAATAACATTAAAATAAATATTAATCCTGTTCAAGAAACAAATATTAATATATAAATCTTAAAATTACTATGCTGAAGTAAAGATCTCAACTTAGAAAAATTTATTAAAAATATATACATTGACTGTGCCCCGATATATTCATTTCATCCCTGATCAACACTTTTAGTAATAGAATAACCCAACTTTAATGAATTATAATTTATGTAAGTAGTAGAAATTACAGGTATAAATCACATATTCCCTAAAAAATTAGTAATTTTATAATTAATTAAATTTCTTAATTGTCAACTAATTTTAAACTGAAAAATTTCATATCCTAAAAGCCCACCCATAACTCTGACAATTAAAGCTATTAACTTTAACAAAAAGGGTAAACAAATTATTTCAGGAGTTGGAATAATTAATCAACTAAGCATTCTCCCGCCTATGATTGCTAAAAACAATAAACCCAATATACCCTTTAACATAATTCAATAACCGTCTCTAATAGCTCTTAAACCCATGAAATTAAAAACACCTGTTAAAGAATAATAAGTTAACCGCATCGAGTAACAAACAGTCAAGCCTGTTGATAAAAAATAAAGAAAATAAATTAAATAATTAACTCTTCTTATAGACAAAATTTCTAAAATTAAATCCTTTGAATAAAATCCAGCCAAAAAGGGTATACCACATAATGCTAAATTTGCAATATTAAAACAAGTACAGGTTAATGGTATTATATTAACCAATCCACCCATTAATCGAATATCTTGCGTATTTTTTATATTATGAATAATTGAACCAGCACACATAAAAAGCAAAGCCTTAAATAACGCATGAGTTAATAAATGAAAAAAAGCCAAATCAGCATATCCTAAAGATAAAATTCTTATTATTAATCCCAACTGTCTTAGAGTCGACAAAGCAATAATTTTTTTTAAATCATACTCATAATTTGCACCAAGACCAGCCATAAATATAGTTAAAACAGAAAATAACAGTAAAAACTTTCTTAAATAAGTATCAACAAATAGTAAATTAAATCGAATTAATAAATACACCCCCGCCGTAACCAATGTTGAAGAATGAACTAAAGCAGAAACAGGGGTCGGAGCAGCCATTGCAGCAGGTAACCAAGAAGAAAAGGGGATCTGAGCACTCTTAGTCATTGCAGCCAACACTACTAATCAAGCAACAATATGTATTTGATAATCAATTTTCATGCACTCTAAATAATAAATATAATTTCAACTGCCATAATTTAATATTCAAGCGATAGATAATAATAAAGCAACATCCCCAATACGATTAGTTAGAGCTGTAATCATACCAGCATTATAAGATTTTACATTCTGATAATAAATTACCAGACAATAAGAAACTAATCCCAATCCATCCCAACCTAATAAAATTCTGATTAAATTAGGTGAAATAATTAAAAATATTATTGATAAAACAAATATCAAAACAAGAATAATAAACCGATTTAAATTTTCATCCCCATGTATATAATCATCTCTATAATAAATAACTATGGAAGAAATAAATAAAACAAATCTCATAAACATTAAAGATATTCAATCAAGCAAAATTGTCATAACAATTGATGAAGAATTAAGACTGAGGACCTCCCACTCAATAAAAAAAATTAAATCATTAATAATAAAAAATAATCCTCTAAAGAATAGACTTAAAGAAATAAATAAAAGAAAATAAAAAGAAACAATACAAATTGATAAATTAATTATCTAAGATGAAAAATTCATATCTTTGACACCACAAATCAATATTTTTATTAAACTACTTAAATAAAGTCAAAGTATACAATAATCCCCCTTCAAAATCAATAAATTTAAGGGCAATCAATGCAATATCAATAAAATAAATTCACGTAAACTACCGTTAAAACATCTGTATAACCCAGAATATATTTCTCCGTGCTGACTATACGAATACAAATACAAAGAATAAGCAGCCCCAAAAAATGATAATAAAGCAATAAAAAATATTGTTCCTCAAGATCAACCAACAATTCTATTCAATAAACTAACTTCACCCAATAAATTTAGAGAAGGTGGAGCTGCCATATTTGATGAACTTAACAAAAATCACCATAAACATATTCTTGGCATAAAATTTATCATACCCTTATTAATTAATAAACTACGACTACCCGTTCGCTCATAACTAATATTTGCTAAACAAAACAAACCCGAAGAACATAATCCATGACCAATTATTAAAGTATAAGAACCTCTAAACCCCCAATATGTTAAAGTCATAATACCAACAATAACCAAACTTATATGAGAAACTGAAGAATAAGCAATCAATGATTTCAAATCAACTTGACGCATACAAATTAAACTCACTAAAAATCCCCCTAATAAAGAAATAACAATTCAAATAATATTAAAATTAAGTCCTAAAGAGACTACTAACTTCATAACACGAACTATCCCATAACCACCCAATTTTAATAAAATACCAGCTAAAATTATAGAACCTGAAATTGGTGCTTCAACATGAGCCTTAGGCAATCACAAATGAACTAAAAACATAGGCATTTTTACTAAAAAAGCAAATAAAATAGCCAAATAAAACAAATAGTTTCCCATAAAATCCTCTGTAAATATAAAAAATATCAAACTACCATTAAAATTATATAAATAAAAAATGGCAACCAATATAGGTAAAGAAGCAAATAAAGTATAAAACAATAAATAAATACCAGCTTGAAGACGCTCAGGCTGATACCCCCACCCAATAATTAAAAATAATGTAGGGATTAATCTAGACTCAAAAAACAAATAAAAATAAAATAAATTTAAAGAAGAAAAAGTTATATATAATAATAATAATAAAACAATAATATTAAACAAAAAAAAATTCTTTCTATAATTAAATCGATTTACTCTTTCTCTCGCCGTAAGTATTAATGTACAAATTCAAAAAGTCAGCATAATTAAACCAAATGAAATAATATCCATACCCATAAAATAACTAATATAACCAAATATACTTGTTGGTTGAATATAAAACATAAAAATACATCTAATCATAAACATTAAAGAATGGACCGATCAATAATTATTATAAGTAAAGGTTAAAGGGATCATAAAAATAATAGTCATTAAAACCGTTAACATTGCTGTAAAACACTAAAAGACTGAAAATAATCATTTCCATGAGTTCGAACCATACTCACTAAAATTGATAAGCCCAAGGCTCCTTCACATACTCTGAAAGTTAAAAAAATTATTGAAAAAAAAAATTCAAATCTATAATATATCAAATACATAATTAATAAAAAAAATAAACTAAGAACTAAAAATTCTAATCTTAATAATATTCTTAATAAATGTTTACGTTTCAAAGTATAAGATAAACAACCTGAAATAAATATCAAAGTAATAATTAATAAATTTAATTCGACCATTAGTTTTAATAGTTTAGCAAAAACATCGGTCTTGTATACCGAAAATAAGATATAATCTTTTAAAACTTCAGAGAAAAGAAATTCTTCCTATCAATAATCTCCAAAATTACTATTTTTATTAAACTATTCTCTGCATTAGTTTTATTTTAACAATAAGAAACGCTATTATATCATTAAATTTTATTCAAATTAAACACCCCTTAGCCATAGGTTTAACCCTCCTAATTCAAACCATTATTATTAGCCTCACTTGCGGATTATTCACATACTCCTACTGATTTGCATACATTCTATTTCTTATTATATTAGGAGGAATACTTGTTCTATTTATCTATGTAACTAGACTAGCATCAAACGAATTATTTTCATTCTCAATAAAAACCCTTTTTATTTCTATTATTTTATTCACATTATTCATAATTACAATAATAATCATGGACTCTTCCATATTAATAACTAATAATATAGAAATAATAAAATTTTCCCCTGAAAATAATATTATATTAGAAAATGAATTAAGATTAATTAAACTATATAATAACCCAACAATAAATATTACAATTATAATAATAAATTACTTACTATTAACACTAATTGTGGTAGTAAAAATTACAAATATTAGCTATGGTCCTCTACGACAAAAATACTAATGAATAAACCCATACGGATCTCACACCCACTTTTTAAAATTGCAAATAACGCATTAGTTGATCTACCAGCACCTTCAAATATCTCTGCTTGATGAAACTTTGGATCATTACTAGGATTATGTCTAATTATCCAAATTGCCACAGGACTATTCCTTGCTATACATTATACAGCAGATATTAACCTTGCCTTCAATAGTGTAACCCACATCATCCGTGACGTAAATTATGGATGATTAATTCGAACCTTACACGCCAATGGTGCTTCATTTTTCTTCATTTGTATTTATCTACATATTGGCCGAGGACTTTATTATGGGTCATATATATATACCCATACATGAAGTGTAGGAGTATTAATCTTATTCCTAGTCATAGCTACAGCCTTTATAGGTTATGTCCTACCCTGAGGACAAATATCATTCTGAGGAGCTACTGTTATTACAAATTTATTATCTGCCATCCCCTATCTAGGAACAACTCTTGTACAATGATTATGGGGGGGATTCGCAGTAGATAATGCAACATTAACCCGATTTTTTACTTTCCATTTTCTTTTACCCTTTGTTGTCGCTGCAGCGACAATAGTACATCTACTGTTTCTTCACCAAACAGGATCTAATAACCCCCTAGGAATTAATAGAAACAATGATAAAATCCCATTCCACCCCTATTTTTCATTCAAGGATGTAATTGGATTTATTACTATAACATTTATTTTGTTAATAATTACTCTTTATACCCCTTACGGACTAGGAGATCCCGACAATTTCATTCCAGCTAACCCCCTAGTAACACCAGTACATATCCAACCAGAATGATACTTCTTATTTGCTTACGCTATTTTACGATCAATCCCCAATAAACTAGGAGGTGTAATCGCCTTAGTTATATCAATTGCAATTCTTTTCATTATACCATTTTACTTTCTAAGAAAATTCCGAGGATTACAATTTTACCCAATTAACCAAAGATTATTCTGAGTTATAGTTGTAATTGTTATTCTATTAACATGAATCGGTGCCCGACCTGTAGAAGACCCATATATTATAGTTGGGCAAATTTTAACAGTTCTATACTTCCTTTACTACTTAATTAATCCTCTAATCCACAGAATTTGAGATAAAATAATTTATTAATTAATGAGCTTGATAAAGCATATGCTTTGAAAGCATAAGATGATAGTATAATCTATTATTAATTTGTACTAAATTTATTTAACATACTAAAATAATAACGTAAAAAAAAATATCTTTAAGCCCAAGTAAAAAAATAAAAAATTTAACGAAACAGGTAAATAACTCTTTCAAGCCAAATACATAAGTTTATCATAACGGTAACGAGGCAAAGTTCCACGAACCCAAATAAAAAGAAAAGAAATAAATACCAACTTTAAATAAAATAAAAATCTAAACACCCCCGCCCCTAAAAACATTAATGAATACAATATTCTCATAAATAAAATACTTGCATATTCTGATAAAAAAATTAAAGCAAATCCCCCTCTTCTGTATTCAACATTAAACCCAGAAACCAATTCAGACTCACCTTCCGCAAAATCAAAAGGAGTGCGATTTGTTTCTGCTAATATAGAAGTAATTCAAGCTAATGAAATAGGGAAAAATAAATAAATAAACCAAATATAAGACTGATAAATTTCAAAATCAAGTATATTAAATCCCCCAATAAAAAAAATTAAAGATAATAACAATAATGCCATTCTTACCTCATAAGAAATAGTCTGAGCAACAGCTCGTAAACCACCCAATAAAGCATAATTAGAATTAGAAGATCAACCAGCAATTATAACTGTATAAACCCCTATTCTTGTGCAACATAAAAAAAATAATAAACCCAAATTAAAATTATACAAATTTGTAGCATAAGGAAAAATTATTCACACTAAAAGAGACAAAAATAATCTAATAATAGGAGAAAAATAGTATCTTAAATAATTAGATATAATAGGATAAGTTTGCTCCTTGGTAAACAACTTAATAGCATCACAAAAAGGCTGTGGAATTCCACAAAAGCCCACCTTATTAGGACCTTTACGAATTTGAATATAACCTAAAACCTTACGCTCGAGCAAAGTTAAAAATGCCACACCCACCAAAACTATAATAACTAATACTAATCCTCTTATTAAAACAACAAATAAATCCTTTAAATACAATATTATTACATGTAATAAAATTTACATATTTGAATTCTAAATTCAACGCACTATTCTGCCAAAGTAATATTTTTATTTAAAATAATAAAAATTATTTCTCATAATTGGTCCTTTCGTACTAAACAATGAAATAATAATTAAGGATAGAAACCGACCTGGCTCACGCCGGTCTGAACTCAAATCATGTAAAGATTTAAAGGTCGAACAGACCTATTTACTCAAGCTTCTGCACTCAAGAATTTCTTTAATTCAACATCGAGGTCGCAAACCTTGTTATCGATATGAACTCTCCAACAAAATTACGCTGTTATCCCTAAGGTAACTTATTCTTATAATCATAAATTATGGATCAAATATTCACAAATCAGTGTTAAAAATTAAAAGAGTTTATTTAATCTTTCTGTCACCCCAACAAAATAATATTATTACTAAAAAAATTTATTAAATCTATAATTACCTAATAATAAAAATATAAAGTTCTATAGGGTCTTCTCGTCCTCTAATAAAATTTCAGCCTTTTGACTGAAAAGCTAAATTCTTAAATTTTAAAAATGAGACAGTTTACACCTCGTTCAACCATTCATTCCAGCCTTCAATTAAAAGGCAAATGATTATGCTACCTTTGCACAGTCAAGATACTGCGGCCCTTCAAATATTTCAGTGGGCAGGTTAGACTTTCTATTATAAACAAAAAGACATGTTTTTGATAAACAGGCGAGTGTAATTTTGCTGAATTCCTTATTTTTATCGAAATAAAATTTTTAAATAAAAATAAATAATACTAATTTCATCATTATTTCTATTAAAAATAATTAAATAAAATATTTCAATAAAAAATTTAAAATTAAATAAATCTTATATTAACAAAAATTAATTATAACACTTTACGTAAAAATGAAAATTTCTAATCCTATTAATTATTTGTATAAAATTTTAATTTATAAATAAAAGCCTTAAGCTTATCCCCAAAGCCCTTTTCTAAAAAATCTATTAACCCAATAAAATAAATTAATAAAATTTTTTAAAATAAATTAAATTAAATTCTTGAAAAACCAGATATATTTAATAACGACTAACGTATAATCACTAAAATTTTATTAAAAATATTTTTGACACAATAACTCTCATAAAATTTTAGCTCTATTAAATTCGGGAATAATAAATATTATTATTCATATTTTTATAAACCCTGATACAAAAGGTACAAAAAATAAAATCTACTTTTAAAATAATTTATTATATCACAAAATTCCATCACGGTACTAATTTACTATCACTAAAATTATTTAACCTAATATATACAAAAACTAATTATTATAAAATTATTTTAATTAATAAAAAAAATAAACTTGCTAAAAAAGTAATTAAATAATAAAATCAAACTATACCGAATTGCACGGAAAATTTTTCAATGTAAATGAAATGCTTTACTTATCAAGCTCTAATTTGCATTCTAGATACACTTTCCAGTACATCTACTATGTTACGACTTATCTTTAATTAAAAAGAGCGACGGGCGATGTGTACATGCCTTAGAGCTAAAATCAATATAACAATATAAATAAATTTACTATTAAATCCACCTTCAATTAACTTTTTAAAATTAAAATCCGTAAATAAATAAATTTATTGTAACCCATTTCCTCTAATTCATCAGCTACACCTTGATCTGAAATAAATTTTTATAAAAATTGAAGAAAATTATATTCTTATAAAATATTCTGATAACGACGGTATATAAACTAAACAAAAATTAGTAAAATTTATCGTGGACTATCGATTACGGAACAGGTTCCTCTAAATAGACTAAGGCACCGCCAAATTTTTTAGGTTTCAAGATCATATCTATTACTACCCAGGTTTTTATAATTTAAATTTTCAATAATAGGGTATCTAATCCTAGTTTAATACAAAAATTTCATAGCTTCATTATAATAACAAAATATAATTGTATAAAATTAAATTTCACCTAATAAATTTAATTAATAATTTTTAAACTATTAAATTAACTACTTACCAAAAAGTTTCATTTGTACAATTTGTATAACCGCAGATGCTGGCACAAATTTATCCTGTACTAAAAAAATTTACCGAATCTAAAATAACTTAATATTCAATACAAAATACTGCGAATAAAATAATATATAAATTTATTTAAAATTCATATTTTTCACGCAAAAACTTACATGTAAAATAAAATTTTAATAAAACCTCAGCCAAAATCAAACTTTATAAGAGATTGCAATAACAACTAACACCAAAAACTAAAAAATAGACAAATTCAACTTAAATAAATAATACTATGCAATTCCTCCCATACAACATTTTTAACTTCTCCTGCCCCCAGGATCAAAATTCTTTTTTTCTAAGAATATAGTATGCACATTAACAAAACAAGAAAAAATAGCTTATTTAAGCCAATTAAAATTTTATACGTAATGACAAAAAATCACCGAGTCCTATTCATAAATTTATATTATATTAATTATTGTTTATATTAAATATTTTTTGGTATTATAATATTATTTATAAGATTAGGTTTAACTATTTAAAAATATAATAATTACAGCATATAAATTATTTTAAAATTCATATTTTTCACGCAAAAACTTACATGTAAAATAAAATTTTAATAAAACCTCAGCCAAAATCAAACTTTATAAGAGATTGCAATAACAACTAACACCAAAAACTAAAAAATAGACAAATTCAACTTAAATAAATAATACTATGCAATTCCTCCCATACAACATTTTTAACTTCTCCTGCCCCCAGGATCAAAATTCTTTTTTTCTAAGAATATAGTATGCACATTAACAAAACAAGAAAAAATAGCTTATTTAAGCCAATTAAAATTTTATACGTAATGACAAAAAATCACCGAGTCCTATTCATAAATTTATATTATATTAATTATTGTTTATATTAAATATTTTTTGGTATTATAATATTATTTATAAGATTAGGTTTAACTATTTAAAAATATAATAATTACAGCATATAAATTATTTTAAAATTCATATTTTTCACGCAAAAACTTACATGTAAAATAAAATTTTAATAAAACCTCAGCCAAAATCAAACTTTATAAGAGATTGCAATAACAACTAACACCAAAAACTAAAAAATAGACAAATTCAACTTAAATAAATAATACTATGCAATTCCTCCCATACAACATTTTTAACTTCTCCTGCCCCCAGGATCAAAATTCTTTTTTTCTAAGAATATAGTATGCACATTAACAAAACAAGAAAAAATAGCTTATTTAAGCCAATTAAAATTTTATACGTAATGACAAAAAATCACCGAGTCCTATTCATAAATTTATATTATATTAATTATTGTTTATATTAAATATTTTTTGGTATTATAATATTATTTATAAGATTAGGTTTAACTATTTAAAAATATAATAATTACAGTGTATAAATTATTTTAATACTTATAAAATAACCTATTAAAATATAAATTATTAACTACTAATTTTAGTTCAATAGATTTATATAAGTTATGGTTCAATAAAATAATTCTCTCTTTTTTTTTTCTCTCTTTCAAAAAAAGAGAGAATTATTATATATAAAAATAAAAAATTTAAAAAGCTATTATTTTTAAAAAATATTCCTTAATAAATATTTAATATATATATACATATGTATAATTATTTATATATATATAAATTATTTAATATAATAATAATTATATATATATTGTTAAATATTAATCCAGAAATTTATTAATATCACTTTTATTATATATATCAAGTTTACTTATATTGTAATATTTATTATTATTTATATATAAACTCTCTCTAATGATAAATCAAGTATTATTTTTGATATTCTAATATATAATAATAAATCAAAGAAATTTATATAAATCTTACTTAGTTATATATATATAAATATTATCTATATATATGTAATTAATATTATATAAATAATAATATATTTATATTTCTATATATATATATAAATGAATATATATTATTAGATTTTATGATATATTTATAAATATTTATATTAATATTAATTTATTAAATATTTATTAAGAGAAATTTTACCCCCCAAAATAGGAAGCATTTTATTATAATTAAAAAATTATTTAACTACTTAAAACAAACCAATAATCCAAAAACCAGTAACAAAGCTACTTTTATTTAATAAAAAAAAAAAATTCTT